CCTAGGATCGTAGGCGAAGAACATTATGAAACTGCGCAAAGAGTTAAGCAAACTTCACAACGTTACAAAGAACTTCAGGATATTATAGCTATCCTTGGGTTGGACGAATTATCTGAAGAGGATCGTTTAACCGTAGCAAGAGCACGAAAAATTGAGCGTTTCTTATCACAACCCTTCTTCGTAGCAGAAGTTTTTACCGGTTCTCCAGGAAAATATGTTGGTCTCGCAGAAACAATTAGGGGGTTTCAACTGATCCTTTCTGGAGAATTAGATGGTCTTCCCGAGCAGGCCTTTTATTTGGTAGGTAACATCGATGAAGCTACCGCGAAGGCTATGAACTTAGATGTGGAGAGCAAATTGAAGAAATGACCCTAAAGCTTTGTGTACTGACTCCTAATCGAATTATTTGGGATTCAGAAGTGACAGAAATTATTTTATCTACTAATAGTGGCCAAATTGGTGTATTACCAAATCACGCCCCTATTGCCACAGCAGTAGATATAGGTATTTTGAGAATATGCCTTAACGATCAACGGGTAACGATGGCTCTGATGGGTGGTTTCGCTAGAATAGGCAATAATGAGATCACCATTTTAGTAAATGATGGTGAGAGGGGTAGTGACATTGATCCGCAAGAAGCTCAGCGAACTCTTGAAATAGCTGAAGCTAACTTGAGTAAAGCTGAAGGCAAGAGACAGGTAATTGAGGCGAATCTAGCTCTCAGACGAGCTAGGACACGCGTAGAGGCTGTCAATGCTATTTCGTTTTCGTAATCGTCGATGCATCAGAATAATCAAAAGCAAAAGAAGCTCCGTTTATACACCTTATTTGGATTCCACCAATTGGATACAATCAAGTGTAATCTGATGCAAGGAAAAAAATACAAGCATAAAGTATGAATAGTGGGAGGATAATAGGGAAAGGGTAAAAGATTAATTAAAAAATAGGATAGGAAAAGGGTGGGTAGAAAAACTTATTAGAGACCATTGACTCCGGTATCTAATAAGTTATACCTACTATTGGATTTGAACCAATGACTCCTGCCGTATGAAAGCAATACTCTAACCGCTGAGTTAAGTAGGTCATTTATCATCACAAAGAAAAAAAAAAGTAAGACCCCTCGCTTGGGCATTATAGATGGAATACTACTTCTAAGCAATACCAATCTTTGTCAGTAAAGGGGTCAGAGAGCTATCATATGGGACCATAGAATATCCATCTTGACAAGATATTATCTAGATGTTAAGATATCTATGACAAGGGCTATAGCTCAGTTAGGTAGAGCACCTCGTTTACACGCGCGCCAATGCTTTTTCAGGGGAGTTCATCATGCAATCAACAGAATTGATCTTATTGAGAAATCGGTGTCTTACTCCATGGATTCGAGGGAACAAGAGAACAATAGCCTGACAAATCTTTGGTTCGGTCCGATTCAGGTACCAATTTAAAATAGAACCCATCATTGATTTGATAATTGATAAGGTGAATACCTAGTCTATTCAATGCTAGGCATAATGAGTATAAGGACCTCAAAATAACATAACCTCTTTTCGCCCTATGAGCTTTAAGGTGTATGAAGTATCATATTTGACTCTTTGAGCGGAGCGATAGAGACTCAACCTAACTTAGGTTGATCTAGGCCGGAGGCAGACCTACGTCAAGGCAATCCTTCTTTGAAAACACTTTGGTATTGCTCCTGGATCAGAATACAAAAAATGAATCAGAGCACGTGGAACCATCTCGTTATCTTCCTGTCAAGAAAAAGTATGGTGGACTAGCCGATTCTTATATCAGTTAATGAAAGAGCCCAATGCAAAAAAAAATGCATGTTGGGTCTTTGAAACAGTTCGAATCATTTAGATAATACTCAGTTTGATCTGTTTTACCGAGAAGGTCTACGGTTCGAGTCCGTATAGCCCTACCCTATAATATTATATTATATATATTCTATTTTGACATCCGTGTCATTTTGACATTTTTGTGTAGCTCTCATTTTCTCACATTAGTGCTTGTGGCTGGCCCGCGCGGTGGGTTGGCAAAGCAAGTAGTCTTCTGTTTCTGCACAATACTTATTTTTATTTATTCCAACCTAATCTAATTCAATTGTTCATCATTCCAATTCTACTGGTCCTTCCTTCCGATACAGACTTTATGCAAGCAAGAAGATTGGGGGCCCGTTTGAACTTGCACGGGCCTGGGGATCCTTCTGACTCATCGCTTTATTGTTCCACAATAACTCCAATGCAATGCATTGTTTCAGAGATAAAAAATGGACGCTAACCTATAACCTAAACGTATCAACGTTTGCACCCTCTTCTATTTCTATGAGTCTATTTTTGGATTTGGTCTATCGAATCGTTCAACAACGCCTGATTCCATTAGAAGTATCTTATGCTGATCATTTATGATTCAGCCGATTCTACGACTGTGGTACACTCCATTGTGTAGGTTTACTTCAAAGGAAACAAACCTTTTTATTGTCACGAAACCTAACCCCTTG